CTAATTTTAGGATAACTGACCCCCTTAATCCAGTTCATATGATGTCTTTTTCGGGAGCCAGAGGAAATGTCTCTCAAGTCCATCAATTAGTAGGTATGCGAGGATTAATGTCGGACCCTCAAGGCCAAATGATTGATTTACCCATTCAAAGCAATTTACGCGAAGGACTTTCTTTAACAGAATATATCATTTCGTGCTACGGAGCCCGTAAAGGGGTTGTGGATACTGCCGTACGAACATCAGATGCTGGATATCTCACGCGCCGACTTGTCGAAGTAGTTCAACACATTGTTGTACGCCGAACGGATTGTGGTACCGTTCGTGCGAGTTCTGTGAGTCGTACGGATGGGATGATACCGGAAAGAATTTTGATACAAACATTAATGGGTCGTGTATTAGCTCATGATATCTATATTGGCACCCGGTGTATAGCCACCCGAAATCACGACATTGGAATTGGACTTATGAATCAATTCCTAACCCTTCGAGTCCAAACGATAGCTATTCGAACTCCTTTTACTTGTAGGAGTGCATCTTGGATCTGTCGATTATGTTATGGGCGGAGTCCTACTCATGGTAACCTGGTTGAGTTGGGAGAAGCTGTAGGTATTATTGCCGGCCAATCGATTGGAGAACCGGGTACTCAATTAACATTAAGAACTTTTCATACGGGTGGAGTTTTCACGGGGGGTACTGCAGAACATTTGCGGGCCCCATCTAATGGAAAAATCAAATTCAACGCGGATTTGGTTCATCCGACACGTACACGCCATGGACATCCCGCGTTTATATGTTCTCTAAACTTGTTAGTAACGATTGAAACTGAAGATATTCGACATTATGTAAATATTCCATCTCAAAGTTGTATTTTAGTTCAAACCGATCAATATGTCCAATCAGAACAAGTGATTGCTGAGATTCGCGCGCGAACATCCACTTTTAATTTTCAAGAGAAAGTTCGGAAACATATTTATGCTGACTCAGACGGAGAAATGCACTGGAGCAGCGATGTGTATCATGCACCCGAATTTACATACGGTAATGTTCATCTATTACCAAAAACAAGCCATTTATGGGTATTATTAGGCGAACCGTGCGGATCCTGTTTAGTCTCACTTTCGCTACACAAGGATCAAGATCAAATGAGTACGCATTCTTGGTCTAGCGGAAGAAGATCCACTTCAAACTTCTCAGGAACAAAAGATCATTCGAGAAAAAAAGTACTTCCTTGGTTTTTTTCGGGTAACATTCAAAAAGACGATAGGATTTATGATTATTCAGCCCTTAGCCGAATTATCTGTACTCGTCGTTCTAATCTCAATGATCCGACCATTCTCTACCCGAATTTGAATTTATTCTCAAAGAGGCGAAGAAATCGATTCATCATTCCACTGCATTCGATTCAAGAACGCGAGAACACACTAAAGCCCCCTTCAGGCATCTCTGGTGAAATCCCTATGAACGGCATTTTCCGTAGAAATAGCATTCTGGCTTATTTCGACGATCCTCGATACAGAAGAAAGAGTTCGGGCATTACTAAATATCGGACGATAGAAATGCACTCCATAGCCAAAAAAGAGGATTTACTTGAGTATCGAGGAGGCAAGGAATTTAGGACAAAATCCCAAATGCAAATGAAAGTCGATCCGTTTTTTTTTATTCCCGAGGAAGTGCATATCTTACCGGGATCTTCTTCCATAATGGTACGGAACAATAGTCTTATTGGCGTAGATACACAAATTACTTTAAATCTAAGAAGCCGGGTAGGTGGGTTGGTCCGGGTGGAGAGAAAAAACAAAAGAATTGAACTTAAAATACTTGCCGGAGATATCCATTTTCCTGGCGAGATGGATAAGATATCCCGACATAGCGGCGTTTTGATAACCCGAGGAACACGAAAACCAACTGCCTCAGAATACAAAAAAAGGAAAAATTGGATGTATGTTCAACGGATCACGCCTCGGAAGAAAAAGTATTTTGTTTTGGTTCGGCCTGTCGTCACATATGAAATAAAGGACGGTATAACTTTCGGAACGCTTTTCCCACCGGATATATTTCCGGAAAGGGATAATGTGAAACTGCAAGTTGTCAATTATATCCTTTATCGAAATGGTAAACCTATTCGAGGAATTTCGCATACAACTATTCAATTAGTTCGAACTTGTTTAGTATTGAATTGGGAGCAAGACCAAAAAAGTTCGTCTAGTCAAGAAGCCCGTGCTTACTTTGTTGAACTACGGTCAAAGGGTTTGAGTCAACATTTTCTAAGAATCAACTTATCGAAATCCACTCTTTCATATATCGTAAAAAGAAATGATCCGGCGGTCTCTGGACTGCTATCTCATAATGGATCGGATTTCACCAATATGAATCCGTTTTCTTCCCTTTATTCCAAGGCAAGAATTGAACAACCCTTTAATCAAAATCAACGAACTATTCATACCCGATTGAATCGAAATACGGGATCACAGTTGTTGATAATTCTGTCATCATATAATTGTTTTAGAATGGAGCCAGTAAACTATGCCAATTTGTTAAAAGAATCAATTCAAATTACAAAAGATCCTCTAATTCCAATTAAGAATTCGACAGGTCTTTTAGGAACAGTCTTTCTAATTACGAATGGTTATACATTGTACGATTTACTAACTCATAATCCGATGAAACTGGAAAATTTAAAACATACTTTTCAAGTAATTCAAAATTATTATTTAATGGATGAAAACGCGACAATTTATAAACCCGCCCCGGAAAGTAACACTATTTTGAATTTGAATTGGTACTTTCTCCAGCCCAATTATTGTCAAGAAAGATCTATAATAATGAGTCTTGGGCAGTTTATTTGTGACAATATATGTATAGCCAAAAACGGACCACGCCTAAAATCAGGTCAAATTCTACTTATTGAAGTTGACTCTGTAGTAATCCGATTAGCTAAGCCTTATTTGGCCACTCCGGGAGCAACTGTTCATGGACATTATGGGGAAATCCTGTATGAAGGAGATCCTTTAATTACCTTTATATATGAAAAATCGAGATCTGGTGATATAACCCAGGGACTTCCAAAAGTAGAACAGGTGTTAGAAGTTCGTTCGGTTGATTCAATATCGATGAATTTAGAAAAGAGGTTTAAGGGGTGGAACGAACGTATAACAAGAATTGTTGGAATTCCATGGGCATTCTTAATTGGTGCTGAGCTAACGATAGTGCAAAGTCGTATCTCTTTGGTTAATAAGATTCAAAAGGTTTATCGATCTCAGGGGGTGCAGATTCATAATAAGCATATAGAAATTATTGTACGTCAAATAACAGCAAAGGTGTTGGTTTCGGAAGATGGAATGTCTAATGTTTTTTCACCCGGAGAATTAATTGGAGTGTTTAGAGCAGAACGACTGGGTCGCGTGTTGGAAGAAGCAATTTGTTACCGAGCCCTCTTATTGGGAATAACTCGAGCATCGCTCAATACTCAAAGTTTCATAGCGGAAGCCAGTTTTCAAGAAACTGCTAGAGTTTTAGCAAAAGCAGCTCTCCGGGGTCGAATCGATTGGTTGAAAGGTCTGAAAGAGAACGTTGTTTTGGGTGGTATGATACCCGTTGGTACTGGATTGAAAGGATTAGTGCCCTCACCCAAGAGCTCTTTTGACAAAAAAAACAATCTTTTCCGGGGGGAAATTAGAGATATTTTGTTTCACCACCGCAAATTAGTTGATTCGTGTCTTTGAAAGACATTCCCTGATATACGCTAACAAATAGGTTAGAGAATTTAATCATTCTTAAACTTAAAAGTAAAGGTGGAGGCCTCCTTCGAAAAGACTACTGGCTTGTTCAGTTTATCTACGGACAATCTACGGTATAAGAGCAGGTTCCATCGGAACAAAACAATTAGTTATTTGGTTCTTCCTCTCTTTTTTTTATTTAAATTTCAGGGGGGGGGGGAGTTGGGGGGAAATGACAAGAAGATATTCGACCACCGACTTAGAAGAAATGATGAAGGCAGGAGTTCATTTTGGCCATGGTACTAGAAAATGGAATCCTAAAATGGCACCTTATATCTCTGCAAAGCGTAACGGTATTCATATTACAAATCTTACTAGAACTGCTCGTTTTTTATCCGAAGCCTGTGATTTGGTTTTTGAGGCAGCACATAAAGGAAAACAATTCTTAATTGTTGGTACCAAAACAAAAGCAGCTGATTCAGTAGCACGGGCGGCAGTAAGGGCCAGGTGTCATTGTGTTAATAAAAAATGGCTCGGCGGAATGTTAACAAATTGGTCTACTACAGAAACGAGACTTCAAACGTTCAGGGATTTGAGAATGGAACAAAAAATGGGAAGGTTCACCCGGCTTCCAAAAAGAGATGCGGCTATGGTGAAAAGACAATTATATCGCTTGCAAACATATCTGGGCGGAATTAAATATATGACAGGATTGCCCGATATTGTAATCATCGTCGATCAGCATGAAGAATATACGGCCCTGCGCGAGTGTATAACCCTGGGAATTCCAACAATTTCTTTAATCGATACAAATTGTGATCCTGATCTTGCAGATATTTCGATTCCATCAAATGATGACGCTATATCTTCAATCCGCTTAATTCTTAACAAATTAGTATTTGCTATTTGTGAGGGCCGTTCTAACGATCTAAGAAATCCTTGATTAAATGAATAATAAGATAAAAACTTTTAAGTGAAAATACGCTCGCTTTTGTGAATCGGTTATTTTTTCTAAATGTTTAAAATGGTTGAATCAAAATAATTTTGTGATTTTTTTTATCAGAGGGAAATATGAATGTGCTATCATGTTCCATGAACACACCTAAAGGGTTCTATGATATAGCCGGTGTGGAAGTAGGCCAACATTTCTATTGGCAAATAGGCGGTTTCCAAGTCCACGGACAAGTACTTATTACTTCGTGGGTTGTAATTGCTATCTTATTAGGTTCAGCTACGATAGCTGTTCGGAACCCACAAACTATTCCACCAAGAGGTCAGAATTTC